ATACGTTGATTCGGGTCTACGAATCATAAGGATATTGGAACGTTGTACATCTTACTAGGAATGTGGTCCGCTATAGTAGGAATTAGGTTAAGGATAGTCATTCGCATTGAATTAGGGCACCCTGGCAGATTTTTGGGGGATGATCAGTTATATAACACTATTGTTACCGCCCATGCATTAATTATGATTTTTTTTATAGTTATGCCTTTAATAGTGGGGGGTTTTGGGAATTGACTTTTGCCCCTTATGATAGGCTCGATGGATATGATTTTTCCTCGATTAAATAATTTGAGGTTTTGATTTATACCGGCTTCTTTATATATATTAGTGAGCTCTATGTTTATTGAGAATGGTAGGGGGACGGGTTGGACCCTTTATCCGCCTTTGTCTTCTTATAATGGGCACAGAGGGCCGGCAGTAGACATGTCTTTATTCGCCCTTCATTTGGCGGGTGCGTCTTCTATTGGGGGGAGTATTAATTTTCTTAGTAGAATTAAAAATTTGCCTGTACAAGGCATGCGAGGTGAGCGTATGGCCTTGTTTATTTGGTCTATAGCTGTGACTGCTGTGCTGTTAGTGGTGAGGTTGCCTGTATTGGCGGGGGGGATTACCATGCTTATTTTTGACCGCCATTTTAATACGTCTTTTTATGACCCGTCGGGGGGGGGTGACCCCGTGCTATACCAGCATTTATTCTGATTTTTTGGTCATCCGGAAGTTTATGTCTTGATTTTGCCCGGTTTTGGGACCGTTTCTCATGTAGTAGCACACTGTGCAGGTAAAGATGAGGTATTTGGTGTATTAGGGATAGTTTATGCTATGGTCTGTATTGGCGTGCTGGGATTCATTGTCTGGGGACACCATATGTTTACAGTCGGGATAGATGTGGATTCGCGGGCATATTTTACATCCGCTACCATGATTATTGCAGTTCCAACCGGTGTAAAAGTATTTAGTTGATTAGCCACGTTGAATGGCGGGCATTTACTACATGAAACCTCTTTATACTGGGCCCTAGGTTTTATTTTCCTTTTTACGGTGGGGGGCCTCACTGGGATTATACTATCAAACTCCTCTCTTGACGTAGCGCTGCATGATACCTACTATGTAACAGCTCATTTTCACTATGTGCTGTCTATAGGGGCTGTGTTTGCGTTGTTTTGCGGGTTTTTCCATTGGTTCCCTCTTTTTTACGGCTTTTGCTTTCATGAACGATGAAGAAAAGCGCATTTTTTTATGATGTTTTTAGGGGTGAATTTAACTTTCTTCCCTCAGCATTTTCTAGGGTTGAGGGGAATGCCTCGACGATACTCTGATTACCCGGACTGCTTTATAAAGTGGCATGTTGTCTCCTCTGTAGGGTCTTGGGCGAGGTTTGTGAGTGTATGCTATTTTTTGTTTATCGTATGGGAGGCTTTGGTTTCCCAGCGTGGGGTGGTGTGCAAAAGAAACCGTCCTGGGTCCCTTGAATGGAAGTTAAGAAGGTGCTGTCCTTTACCCTTTCATAATAAGTCAGAAACTCTGTTTATTATAAAAGGGTAAGTTTATGTAGTGTATACAGCACGCTAGGTTTTCATCCTATAAGAAGGTTGGGTTTTGCCTCCTAAATTAGTTAAAAGTAGTTTAAACAGAACCGTAGCTTTGGGTGTTACTAGTGTACTTTGTATCTTTTAGGTTTAGTAGTTAAAAGATAATAGCGGACTGCAAATCCGCGGTTGCTGTAAGGCCTGAGCATGATGTTTCTATTTTTAACTGTTTTGTTTCTTATGGGGCTTTCTGTTCTCTTGATCGGTTTATGTGGCCTCCTTTTTATAAAAGGGCAGTCAAATCGTGAGAAGCTGTCGCCTTATGAGTGCGGGTTTGACCCTATTTGGAGTGCACGTAGCAGGTTTTCGTTGCGATTTTTTCTACTAGCCGCTTTATTTGTGGTTTTTGATGTTGAGGTGGTGTGTCTGGTTCCTGTGCTTTTTAATGTGGCGCATGAGTATAGAATAGTGGGCGTATCGAGGGTCTTATTGTTTTTGCTTGTATTGAGTGCTGGTTGTTTGTTTGAGCGTCGCGAGGGGTCAATAGACTGAGTCAGAGAAAAGTAGGCGGTATTTAAGGTGGCTGAATTTAGGCAGTTGGCTGTAAACCAACTTATGAGAGTACCCTCCCTTTTAAGTGATGAGAGATTTATGGGCTAATTTTGACTCTTTTTGCTTTGCGTCTATCTCTAAGCCCTTTTTGTGGGCGTCGTGTGTTGCCGTCTTATGTTTTATAAGGTCTCGTTTATTTCTAGGTGAGTCGCGGCTATTTAGAGTTGTAGCTGGTGTAAGTGGCGCCCCCTGAGGCTTAGTTAAAGGCACCTCAGGTGCCTTTATTTCTAGGTTTCCCTTGGCGATGTCTTCGGTATTTCTGCTGGTTTTGGGCCTCAATTTAATTGGCCTTGTTCCCTACACTTTTAGTCTTACTAGGCAATTGAGTGTATCCCTTCCTTTGGCGATGCTTATGTGGAGTTGTTTGCTTGTTTCTAGTGTCCGTGTGTCTTTTAAGCAGGTCTACTCTTCATTCATCCCTTCTTTTTCTCCCATAGGTCTTACTCCATTTCTTTTATTGGTAGAGATTGTGACAGTGTGCTCCCGCCCTTTAACCCTTGGATTTCGACTGCTAATTAACATTGTGTCTGGTCATCTAATTATGAGCATGAGGTTAAATGGGGCCCTTGCGAGGCTGTGCCACTTAAGTATCATTTCTTGCACTGTTCTAAGGTTAAGTTGGTCGTTGCTTTTGTTAGCGGAGCTGGGGGTGGCCTTCTTGCAGGGCTACATTTTTTGCACTCTTTTAAGGCTCTATAGGAATGAACATGCTGATTGGCCCTTGGCAAGTGTGCATATTGATTTCGGCTCAATAAGAATGATAAGATCATAGGGGTTTAAGTGATGGGTAAAGTAGTTTATTCAAAAACTTTTGACTGTTACTCAAATAATAGGTTTATACTTCCTTTTTGCCGAGCTAAGTGGCAGATAAATGCGGTAGATTTAAGCTTTATGAATGGAGGTCTTCCCTTAGCTTTGTAAGATAAACTAAAAAAGTTATAGGGTTCATGCCCCTGCCATGCCGAAAGGCTCTTATAGTCATGCCTTTATTTGCACCTCAGCTTGTAGTGTTTAATTTAATTATTGTGTTATTTGTGTTATTCTCTATTTACATATCGGTGTTTATGTCACGTGTAAGAACAAGGGTTAAAGCAGGGTAGCACTATGTGGGGGATAATCCAGTTACTTTGATGTAGTAAAGATCGAATTTATTCTAGTGCATAGTAGAGTATTTAATTATGGTTCTTTATTTTCACAGAAATCTTAGTACATAGTGCTTTAGGGGGTAAGGGTGGACCCGACATTAGTATACATTTTTAGGCAACGCAAGAAATTGCGGTCTAGGGATTTCGAGAATAGTGACTAAGTGAATGCCAGCAGTCGCGGTTAGATTCACATCTTTTGAAAATAGTAACAGTTAGGCTAGACAAATAAATTGCCGCAATTGTTCCAATTATCTGAGAGGTGTAATTTTATGTAGAAGGTAGCCTATTCTTGTCTTGTTTGTTCTTGCGTAAGCGTAAGTGGAGACTGGGATTAGAGACCCCATTATTTGCGAAGTAAAATTTAAAATACTTGGTCACTAAAGGTTTGTTCTTGAAAGTTAAATAATTAGGCGGTTCTCAATAAACAAACAGGGGAATCTGGGGGTTTAAAGATGATCCACTTAGATTCTGCCCTGTCTTTATTGCGTGTGTATGGTTGTTTTAAACTGATATATAAAAATATTGGTAATATGCCAGAAGTTGGCGTAAATTCAGATTTACATGTAGCTATAGACAGGTCAACCTGGATGACATTTGGCAGCACAAATCTGATGCCTTAGGTGAAACCCAAGGCGGATGGAGGACTTGTTAGTAAGTTAAATTACACAATAAATTGTTGAATGGGATACTGAGGGAGTACTAATCGCCCGTCGCTCACGGAGTTAATCCGAGATAAGTCGTAACAAGGTAACGGTACTGGAAAGTGTTGTTAGATGTAGGGCAGTATATGAGTACAGAAAACTTTGGCTTTTCTAGAAAAGAGTTGTTTGTCTTTCCTTGCAGAGCAAAATGTTTTAGGTTAATTTAACTATAGAAAATGCCAGTTTGTGGTACTGGAAATGTGTTTGTGCACCTAAATTGTCTGGGCGTTTAATTAAAGCTTTTATTTATGAAGCGGTGGACTTTTAATCCAATTAAGTCTGGTTAGACTAATTGAAGTGGCATATCTAACACACGTATCTATGCCCATAATTTATTATGGGTTAATCTTGTTAGCCGCGGTGTATGGTGCGATGTCTTTTTGACTAGGCATAAGCATAGTACATTATGTTTTGGCAAGCAAATGAGTATCTAATCTTTGATTCTATTTTCCTCTCTTTTGTATAAGTTCCCCTGTTCTTTCCTTTTTAATGGGCGACTTTGTAGTTAGACTGTTTCTAACTATAGATTGTTTTTCTGGATTGACGTTTATAATAGGGGACGGCCCTGCGCCGGGTCCAAGTAATCAAGGTAATAATGGGGGCGGCGGTGGAGATAATAATCTAGGTAATAATGGCGGAAATCAACCTTCTCAGGGTGCACAAGCAGCTGCTGGGGCCCAAACTTCAGACGAGAGAGGGAGGGGAGATAAGCCTGATGACCCTGTTACTACCCAAGTAGATGTTCGTCCATCGGCAAGAGAGCCGGTTCAGAGAACCCCACCAATGGTTGAGAAACAACCGCCGCGATCAAGATCACGTTAAAACGGCATGGTGTTCTCAAAAATCTCTGGGTTTCGTGGGTGAGCTGTTTTTGGCATTTGTATAAATGTCTTAGGTTTTTTGTGCCTTTTAATTAGGCCGTTCGTTGGTAGCTTTTGTTTAGATTATGTGGTTTGATGATCAGACTTAGCTCCTGTTTTTGTAAGGCTTCTAGTTGACTCTTCTAGCGTAGTTTTTCTTAGGACTGTTTTAGTGATCTCCGGATCAGTGTTCTTATATTGTAGTTGATACATGGAGTGTGAAGTTTTTTACGGTCGTTTTATAATGCTGGTGCTGGGTTTTGTGATGTCTATAGTATGCCTAATCTTTTTTTCCAACCTTGTGACCCTTCTTTTGGGGTGAGATGGCCTTGGTATTATTTCCTTTGCCTTAGTAATTTACTATCAAAATAATAAGTCTCTTGGCGCGGGGATGGTCACTGCTTTGATTAATCGAATTGGGGATGTGTTTCTTTTGGCTACGATTGGTGTGATATTTAAAAACGGTGGCTGGTTAATGTATAGAAGAAGTCCTTTGTTCTGCAAGTATGTTGGGGTGTTACTGTTCTTGGCTGCAATCACGAAAAGGGCACAGATGCCTTTTTCTTCTTGGCTTCCAGCTGCGATAGCAGCTCCTACACCTGTTTCGGCTTTAGTACATTCGTCTACTTTGGTGACGGCAGGAGTGTACTTACTCTACCGTTGTTATCCAGTCGTGAGTACGAGAAGAGTCACTATAGAATTTTTAAAGATTGTGAGGGTGATGACTCTTGTTATAGCCGGTAGGTCGGCTCTCATAGAGAGGGACTTTAAAAAGATTATTGCTTTGTCGACTTTAAGTCAACTCAGGATGATGTTGTTTTCTATTGCTAGCTGTGCTCCTGATATTGGGTTCTTTCATTTGGTTGCTCACGCAACGTTCAAAGCCCTCCTGTTTTTGTGCGCAGGTGTAGTTATTCATAATAATTACAGGTATCAGGATATGCGAGTGATTAGGCAGAGATGGCGAAAGATGCCTGTAAGGTCGGCTTGTCTGATGGTAGCTAACTTAGCTCTTTGTGGTTGCCCGTTTTTAAGAGGATTTTTCTCTAAAGATTTGATCATCGAGCTAAGTTTGTGGCAAGGGGATCAGTTGTTGGTTTATGTTTTTTTGGTTGTGGGCAGGCTTCTTTCTTCATTGTATTCTATGCGTATAAGGATATTTATTTTGTTTGGAGGCTCTAACTTAGGCCGTTTGTCCTTCTCCTTGGAAAGGGCCACCGTGAAGGGCTCCTATGTAAGGCTGCTAGTCATAGCAGTAATGGGTGGGTTTGTTTTGAGAGCTATTAATGAAAAGTTTAGGGAGGCGTTAGTAGTTAGAGAGTTAGAAAGTGTTTTAGTGTTCTTGTTGATTGCCAGTGTTCTTATAAGGTATGAGATGGTTACACTCAGCATAAGAAGTTCTAAGATGTTTGGTCGTGTAGGGCGTGTTTTTAGTTCTATGTGAGGCCTGAAACCGCTTTTCAGGCATTTTATACCCTATTTCGGCTTGGAGGCTTCAGGGTTAGTTTTGAAAAGGTTAGAAAAGGGTTGGCTTGAAAAGTGCGGTCCTTACGGGGCGCTCTATCAGGTAAGTTTTATGGTTCATCTGAATCAACAGATTCAGTCAGTGAATTTTTTGAAGATGGCGTGGGGTTTTATGCTCGTAGGCAGTGTAGCCTTCCTATTTGGTTGCATGTTGTAGGCTGACCCTATTATAGAAAAGTGGGTTCATAGTGAGGCTGCTAACTTTACTATAAGGAGTTCAATCTCTTTTTTTCTATGAACCGTTAGGGTCTAGTTTTAGTGGTTTTAGTATTTTTGAAAACAAGTACCTTTTGTATAAGGGTTTGTCGAGAAACTTAATGTATTTTATCTCCCGATTGTAAGAAATTTATTTTGTTTAGTTTCACATTTGTAACAAAACATGTGGGAAAATCAAAATGACTGGTTATATGCTTTATGCTCTTATAGGTATCTGGTTAACTCTAAAATGTGTTTAGTGCAGCTGTTTATTTTAAAAAGTGATTGTAAGTTGGATGAGCAACTTGTGTAGTCTAAATTGACTGTTGGTATGACGTGAAGAAGAGTAGATAGTCTTAATATTAGAAAATAGTAGTTTGTTATAAATACATCTTTGCGTGTTGTAAAATTTATCAGTGTGTCATTGTGAGTAAGGAGTTTAAACCTTTTTAAAGATTTTTTAATGACAAAATTAGTAGATGCTCAAGTTTTAACTTAATAGATAATATAAGCATTAAGGGAGAGATGGTATAGAGTGTTGTAAAATTTATCTAATGAACTCGGCAAAGACCGCTCTTCGAATGTTTATCAAAAACATTTCCTCTAGGGTGTAAATGGAGGTAGGCCCTGCCCACTGCGATGTCAAGGGCCGCATTAGCCTGAGTGTGCTAAGGTAGCGCGATAATTTGCTTTTTAATTAGAGGCTGGTATGAATGGGTTAACGTAAGAGGCTTCTGTGTCAGATAAAATAATCAAACTTAATTTTTAGGTGAAGAAGCCTAAATCGCCTAGAAGGACGACAAGACCCTAGAATCTGGTTTAATCTGGCTAGTAAAATAGTTGGAATAGTATTTGTTGGGGCAACAAGGTTAGTATGAATAACTTTATATAAAGGACTTATGTGTTAGATCTGGTCTTGCAAACATAGTAAGTTACTCTAGGGATAACAGCGTAATTTACTTTGATAGTTCTTATTGAAAAGTGAAGTTTGCGACCTCGATGTTGAATTAAGGTAGCCTTAAGGTGTAGCCGCTTTAAAGGGTTGGTCTGTTCGCCCATTAAAACCTTACATGATTTGAGTTCAGACCGGCGCGAGCTAGGTCAGTTTCTATCCTCTAGGAGGTATATAGCTCATTTTAGTACGAAAGGATTTCATGAGAATAAGGCTTATAGGTTTAAAAGTAGTTAATAAATAATGTTAGTTTGTCAAACTAAAGTAGGCAATAATGCCCTTTTACAATACGCAGATCTTTTAATGGTTTTAGCCCTTTGATATGGCTGAGAAGTGCGCTAGCGCTGCTGGGCATCGTGCTGGCGGTTAGTGGTGACAGAAAGATAATAGTCTGATTTGGCACAGAAATTAACGTTTTTGGTTTTTTGGGTGTGCTAAAGCTTCGTAAGGTTGTGGAAACCTGTTTGATAAAATACTTTTTGGCACAGACTCTTGGTTCTGTGTTTATTTTTTGTGGGGTTTTTCTAGCTATAAGCTACTCTTATGTTGGTTTGTTGGGTGATAGTTGTTTGCAGGTTGGAGTGTTGTGTAAGCTTGGGATATTCCCAGTCCACATGTGGTTTCCGTCTGTCATAGGGTCCTCAGACTGGTTTACTCTTGTGTGGCTTAGGACTGTTCAGAAGTTGGGTCCTTTGCTTCTAGCGGGGCTTTTATGCGCTAATTCATTGATTATGTTAATTAGTATTGTGGGCACTGCATTTGTGGGCAGAGTTGGGGGCGTAGATAAAACTAGCGTGCGGGGGATTTTAGGTTACTCGTCCTTGTTGAATATGGGGTGACTGTGTTTTTGTAGCGTGTGTTTCCCTGGGTTATTTATTTTCTTTTTTATCGGCTACTCTTGTCAGGTTTTCCTGAGAGTAGGGTGTTTTTGGTTGAGTAGGGTGGGTAAGTTAAACAGAGAGGTGACAAGTCCTGCCACCGTTATAAGATTTCTAGGTATTAGAAGAATCCCGCCTTTCCCTGTGTTCATTTTTAAGTTGCTGGTCATTGCTTCGTCGGTGGATGGCTTAGTGGTGTTGCTCTTAATTATAAGGTCGGTTTTATCTTTATGCTACTATATACGTGCTTCCTGCGTGTTTTTGCTTAAAGGCTTTGGGACAGATAGGCGTGTTAATAGCCTTATATGGTTTTATTGTGTAATGTGGGCTGTGTGTTACTCTTGTCTGGGGTTTGCCTTACTTTAAAGAAAGTAATTTAAAGGTAAAATCTAAGGCTTCAAACCTTAGCTTATGGGTCACCATCTTTCTTGCCAAGATCAATGTTTATAGTGTTTTGAAAGCACTTTCTAAGTATGATTTGTACTTGTTGATTTATTATATTAGGGTTATTGGGGGTTCTCAGACTGTTGTTGCTCGGCTTTATAAGGAGGTTAAATCAGCCTTTGCTTTTGGCATTTTTTTTAGGCAGGCTTGCACTTGTTATTAGGCTCATTATCGGAAGGCAGAGCCTAACTTTATTGGGCTATTTTGTAGGGTTGATTTATATTGGGGGTGTAATAGTTTTATTTGGGTATGTTTTAAGAATTTTCCCCAATCAGCGGTTTAATACAGGGGGTTTACCTAGAAAACTATATCTTACCTTAGTAGTGCTGATTCTGGGGGGACACTGAGATTTTAGAGGTATGAGAGGCGGCGCCCTTAGAGATTTTAGAGGTTATGTATCGAGTAGGTGGGTTTATGTGCTGATTGGCGGCCTTCTGCTTTTTATCCTTCTTTTGGTGGTAAGGATGTGCGATAAGGGCCGCCTTCCTTTGCGCTGCAGGTTTTAGATAAAATAGAATAAATTAGTTCGTTTCATTTACACTGAAAAAGTCAGTTAACTGTTTTATTTGAATGGTTTTAGGGCTTGGGGGGGCCGTTGTGTTAATAGTATTATGAAGGTCAGCAGAAATGAGAGTTTTAGGGGCTTGTATTTGCTTAGTTATAAGGGGCGGTTTGGTCTCTAGTATGGGTCGTTTTGAGCTAGGAGGTTGACTGTATGTGGATATAAGTGCGGTGTTGTTAATGCTCTTAAGTGTTTATATTTCTTTATTAATACTCATGAGAAGGCTTCATGTCAAGCGGTTTGGGTTGTTTAGAAAGCTGGTTATCAGCATTTTGGGTTGTTTGTTGGGCTCCTTCAGGGCCACCTCATTGGGTGGCTTTTATGTAGGTTTTGAAAGTGTGTTATTGCCTACATTTATTTTGATTATGGGTTGGGGCTATCAGCCGGAGCGTATTCAAGCGGTCCTTTATATAGTAGTATATACGGTGGCAGGGTCTATACCTTTGCTATATGGCCTTGCCAAAGTTTATTTGTTGGGGGGCAGTTTGTGCATGTCTGGTATGCACAGCTTAGTGTACAAGAGTGTAGAAATTTTCCCGTGGATATTTTTAATTGCATTTTTTGTAAAACTACCCGTATTCCCTTTTCATATTTGACTGCCCAAAGCGCATGTTGAGGCGCCGGTGGCAGGCTCTATAATTTTGGCAGGCCTTTTGTTGAAGCTAGGAGGCTATGGAATTATCCGAATCAGCAGGGTTGTAGATTTTAGTTGCTTTAGTTTAGGGGGGACTACAGGGCTATGTGGGGCCCTGTGAGGAGGTGTTCTAACTAGAGTAGCTTGCGTTCGTCAGATCGATCTGAAATGTTTAGTAGCTTATTCTTCTATTGGTCACATAAGCTTTGTTCTATTTGGCTGTGCAAGCAACACAAGCTTGGGGGTTTTAGGAGGCCTTGTCGTAATGGTCGGGCATGGGCTGTGTTCATCTGGCCTCTTTGCATTTGTGAACGTTCTTTATAGCCGTAGAAGTTCCCGGCTTATTGCCCTAAATAAAGGGCTTTTGCTTGTGAGCCCTATTTTCAGTTTGTGCTGTTTCTTGCTAATTTCTAGTAACATAGCTGCGCCTCCTAGGTTGAATCTGGTCGGCGAAGTCTTTGTATACATCGTGTGTTTATGCTTTAGACCTCAAATAGTGTTAATATTGGGTATTATAAGCTTTATGAGGGCATGTTATAGCCTTTATTTGTATGTTTCCACCCAACATGGAAGAGTGGGTGAGTTTTTTTTTGTTAGTAAAAGGGACTACAATGAAAGGTTGCTTCTTTTACTTCACTGGTTGCCTTTGAATTTTTTATTTTTAGTGTTGTAAGGAGAATCTTAGGTGGATAGCTTGAATAAGCTAACAATAAAAAACAATTTTATTTTCCTGTGGTTGGTATGACTAACAAAAACCCTTATTATTTAGTGGGCCCTAGAATTTGGCCTTTCTGTACATCTATTGGCGCGTTGAGCCTGGCAATAGGTTTTGTTGCTATGTTTTTCGGCGGTGGTTGCTTTTTGGGCGTTAGGGGGGTGCTAATCCTAGGCCTTAGACTTGGGTTATGGTGACGTGACGTTATTCGTGAAGGTCGGCTTGGGTTTCACACTTCTTACGTAGTAGGCGGCTTGCGCGATGGGTTTGTACTTTTTTTATTGTCTGAAGTCATATTTTTTTTCTCCTTTTTTTGGGCTTTTTTACATATAAGGCTGGCGCCAGACATTGCTCTGGGGTGTGTATGGCCTCCTGTCGGCCTGAAAACTTTCAACCCATATCGCTTGCCTTTATGCGGGACAATGGTATTGGTTGGCTCCGGGGTGTCGTTGACGTGAGCGCATGGGGCTATCCGGTGCGGCCTAAATAATGAGGCGTTTCGTGCTATAGGATTAACTATTTTACAAGGGGGTTTTTTTTCTTATTTACAAAGGTACGAGTACTATTGATCAAGGTTTACCATTGCTGACAGTGCTTATGGCAGGCTTTTTTATATGATAACCGGGTTTCATGGGGTGCACGTAATTTTCGGGAGGGGGTTCTTGGTTGTGTCTTGGATCCGGATCTATAAAGGACACTTTTCCCCTCGGAACCATTTTGGGTTTAAAGTGTGCTCGTGATATTGGCACTTTGTAGACGTAGTATGAATTGGGCTGTACTTGGTTGTGTACTGTTGAGGAAGATGGTGCGGTAGCTTAAAGAGAAAGTTCCTTGTTGAAAACAAGGGTGATGGGATCCCCTCGCACTAAATGCTTTTGTATGGTTTGATCGTTTGTTGCTTCGGGCTTTTTGTTATGTGCCTAAAAAGCGCTCATCTGCTGAATGTTTTTTTGGGTATAGAAACTATTGTTCTCGGGCTTTTTATTATTGTTGTTTTTTTTTTTGCGTGCAATAAGCTTTTTTTATTGTTGTTTATTATAAGAATCGGGGTGATGGAAGCAGCTGTTATGCTGTCTCTTTTAGTAATGATGGTGCGCGCGTATGGGAATGATAAGTCTAGTTTAATGTTAGCTGATAAGGGGTAGCATTGTACTTTAAACAAAAGGTTTGAGTTGCAGTCAAAAATTGAGCAAATGCTTCTATGCTACTAAAACTAAGTAAATGCCATTTTGAGGTAATAGAGGTTTCCAAGACTCTTATTACAGGGTTGGTGAAAGGTTAATTTTATTCCATGAAGGGGTGATATGCCTCATTGTGTTTGTGCTATCATTGGTGCTATACGGGGTGTTTTGGGTACTTCTAGAAGGTAGAAGTTACCGTTACCTTTCGGAGGCACAAGCAGTCGAGACTGCTTGGACTGTTTTACCCAGGCTTTGTTTAGTCTGCGTTGCCATTCCTTCTATGCATCTTCTATATTTGATAGACGATATCGGGCAGCCTAACTTTAGGTTTAAAGCCATTGGTCATCAGTGGTACTGGTCGTATGAGTTTTCGGGCGATGGCTGCGAGGTTTTAGGGTTCGACTCTTTTATAAATCGAGACTTTAGAAGGGGGTATCGGTTGCTTGATGTAGACCAGCGAATAGTTGCACCCTGCAATGTTGGGGTTCGGTGCCTCGTTAGTAGGGCAGATGTAATCCATTCATTCGCATTACCGAGTTGCATGCTTAAAGTGGACGCTATTCCAGGTCGAATCAACGAAATCCCAGTGTCTGTTAACATACCCGGCGTTCTCTACGGTCAGTGTTCAGAGATTTGTGGAGCAAATCATAGTTTTATACCAATTGTTGTTGAGTTTGTACCTGTGAAACTTTACAACCTGTGGCTTAGCGTAGTAAAGCAAGCGGGTGACGCGCGTGTCCTCTAACATATGCAACTATTGAGGTACGTTTTACCTAGCTTACTAGCGCTGGCGGGGGTAGCCTGGTACACTTTGCTTGAGCGTAAAGTTTTAGGCTATATCATAACCCGTAAGGGGCCCAACAAAGTTGGGTTCGTAGGGTTAATTCAACCTTTAGCAGACGGTGCTAAACTATTGACTAAAGAACTTGTTTTGCCTATATATAGGAACATCACTCCTTTTATTGTTTGTCCTGTGGTGACCTTTTTTATTGCCATATTAATGTGGCTTTTATACCCATATTCAACCTGTGAAGGTTTACTTGCGTGCGGAGTTCTGTTTTTCCTCTGCAACTCTGGGGTTGCAGTGTATGGCGTGCTAATTGCAGGATGAGCGTCTAATTCAAAGTATGCGCTACTGGGTGCAGTGCGTGGAGTAGCGCAGAGTGTGTCCTATGAAGTAGGCATAGCCCTAGCGCTTTTTAGCGCGCTGTTCCTCATGAGGTGTATGAGGGTTCAGCTTATAGGCCTATTTCAAGAAGCGCAGTGAATGTCTGTTGGTGTGGCAGTCATTCCGTTTGCTATGGCTTGATTAATAGCTATCCTAGCGGAGACTAATCGTGCCCCGTTTGATTTTGTAGAGGGAGAATCTGAATTGGTGTCAGGTTTTAATGTAGAGTACAGCAGAGGGGGGTTTGTGTTACTCTATCTAGCAGAGTACTCCAACATGCTGTTTACCAGCATAATAACGTGCGTAGCGTACGCTGGTAGGGGGCAGTGACTCCTAGGGGGTCAGGCACTTTTTTTTTTTTTTTTTTTTTTTTTTTTTTTTTTTTTTTTCTTGTGGTGTCGAGGCACGTTGCCCCGATTCCGATATGACTTATTAATATGCTTGGCCTGAAAAACGATTTTATGTTTATCTTTGGCATTAATAATAATGTTAGTAGGCCTTGTTTATTTGGTGACATATATATGCTGGCAGAATGATGTATCTGATTTAGGTTCAGAAGAGGGGCGATTAGGCCCGCATATAATCGCCGCTACGAGAAAATAGTAGTATAATGTTATTACTTCTGCCTTCCAAGTAGAGAATCTAGTAATTAGCTATTTTAGTAGCCTAAGGGCGCGCCCTTCTTTGGTTTACAAGACCAATGCTTTGTGCAAAGCTTTTAGGCCTATATATTTGGTCCTGTACGTGATAGTAACAAGTTGTTAAAGGCTATAAATTATGCTTTATATGATTTACCAGCGCCAGTTAACTTGAGCGTCTGATGGAATTTTGGATCCCTACTAGGCTTGTGTCTAGTAGTTCAGTTGTTTACGGGCTTCCTTTTGTCTACCCACTATACAGCCGATGTAGGGATAGCGTTTGACTCGGTCATTCATATTATTCGGGATGTAAATATAGGTTGACTTCTTCGGGGGGTGCATGCAAATGGGGCGTCTATATTTTTTGTCTGCGTTTATATTCACATTGGGCGGGGATTGTATTATGGGTCTTATAAATATAGTGCCGTATGGAACATTGGCGTGGGGTTACTGTTGTTGTTGATAGGGACCGCATTTTTAGGGTATGTGTTGCCATGAGGCCAGATGTCTTATTGAGGCTGTACGGTTATTACAAGTATGGTGACGGCCGTACCAGGGGTGGGCCAAATAATTGTTGAATGAGTTTGAGGGGGGTATTCTGTTGGAAACCCTACGCTAATACGGTTTTACTCTTTGCACTTTATTCTGCCGTTTGTGATAGCTGCAGTTAGGGGTCTTCATCTATTTTTTTTACATGAGACTGGCTCTAACAATCCATTAGGTCTAAAAAGAGATTCTATGTTAATCGAGTTTCATCCGTACTATACTTCTAAAGATTTGGTTGGGTTTAGGGTCTTTATAATAGTCCTTATAGGACTAGTTTGTTTTTATCCAGATGCCTTAATAGATAGGACTAATTGAATTCCTGCAGACTCTTTAAAAACGCCTGCCCATATTCAACCGGAGTGGTACTTTTTGTTCGCTTATACTATTTTACGGGCAATTCCTAATAAAGTAGGGGGTATTTTAGCTCTTTTAGCATCTGTTTTTGTTCTTGTGGTTATTCCGACTTTTCATACGGGCCAGTTTCGTTCTCTTGGATTTTATCCATTGAGGCAGGCGTTGTTCTGAGCGTTGGTTGCGGTTTGAATAGGCCTAACTTGAATCGGGACATGTGATGTGTCGTACCCGTATGACATCTTAGGGCGTGTGTTTACATGCGGCTATTTCAGCCTCATGGTTGCCTACCCCGTAAGGATGGGTGTTTGGGACAGTTTGATTGAGTAATAGTGCATTT